GCTACAACCCCGGATCGTTGGTGAAGAACATTATGAAACTGCACAACAGGTTAAGCAAACTTTACAACGTTACAAAGAACTTCAAGATATTATAGCTATTCTTGGCTTGGACGAATTATCCGAAGAGGATCGTTTAACCGTAGCAAGAGCGCGAAAAATTGAGCGTTTCTTATCACAACCTTTTTTCGTAGCAGAAGTATTTACAGGTTCTCCGGGAAAATATGTTGGTTTAGCAGAAACAATTAGAGGCTTTCAATTAATCCTTTCCGGAGAATTAGATGGTCTTCCTGAACAGGCCTTTTATTTGGTAGGTAACATCGATGAAGCTACGGCGAAGGCTATGAACTTAGAAATGGAGAGCAATTCGAATAAATGACCTTAAATCTTTGTGTACTGACCCCTAATCGAATAGTTTGGGATTCAGAAGTGAAAGAAATCATTTTATCTACTAATAGTGGACAAATTGGCGTATTACCAAATCACGCTCCTATTGCCACAGCAATAGATATAGGTATTTTGAGAATACGCCTTAACGACCAATGGTTAACGATGGCTCTGATGGGCGGTTTTGCTAGAATAGGTAATAATGAGATCACTGTTTTAGTAAATGATGCGGAGAAAAGTGGTGACATTGATCCACAAGAAGCTCAGCAAACTCTTGAAATAGCGGAAGCTGCTTTGAGAAAAGCTGAAGGAAAGAGACAAACAATTGAGGCAAATCTAGCTCTCCGACGGGCTAGGACACGAGTAGAGGCTATCAATGCGATTTCATAACCAGTCGGTGCGTCCGAATAATCATCGATTTATACACCCTATATTTGGTTGTTTTGTTTGACTTGATTCTGTCGAGTAAATACAATCAAGCGCAATCAGATTTTGATGCAACAAAAAAGAAAAGATACAAAATCAATATCACTAAAAGAAAATGGGTATAAAAACTTATTAGATACCGCGGTCAATGGTATCTAATAAGTTCTACCTACTATTGGATTTGAACCAATGACTCCCGCCGTATGAAAGCAATACTCTAACCGCTGAGTTAAGTAGGTCATTTATCTTCACAAAGAAAACCAAACGGGACTCATCCCATCGATGGATTATAAATATGATATTACTTAGAAGCAATACCGATCAATATGATCTTGGATCATGGAATAGTCATCTTGAGAATATTCATCTTGACAAGAAATTATCTACATAATAAAATATGTATTACAAGCACTAAGGGCTATAGCTCAGTTGGTAGAGCACCTCGTTTACACGCGCGCCGATGTTTTTCAGGGGAGTCCATCATGCAATCAAAAAAATTGATCTTATTGAGAAATCGATGTCTTACTCCATAACTTTGAGGGAAAAAGAGAACAATAGCCTGACAAGGGTTCGGTCCGATTTAGGTGCCCAGTTAGGTGCCAAACAGACCCCATCATTGATTTGATATATTGATAAGGTGAATACGCAGTCTATTCAATGCTAGGCTGAGTATAAGGGACTCAAAAAAATCTCTTTTCGTCCTATGAACTTTAAGGTGTATGAAGTTTCATATTTGATTTTTAAGTAGAGCGATAGAGACTTCATTTCACTTAGGTTAATCTAGGCCAGAGGCAGACCTACGTCAAGATAACCTCCCTTGAAAAACTTTGGTAGTGTTCCTGAATCTGAATCCACATAATGACTCAGAGCACATGGAGCCATCTCCTTATTTTTCTGTCAAAAATAAAAATGGCGGACTAGCTGATATTTATATCAGTTAATGAAAGAGCCCAATGCACAAAAAATGCATGTTGGGTCTTTGAAACAGTTCAGATCATTTTGATAATAATAAGTTTGATCTGTTTTACCGAGAAAGTCTACGGTTCGAGTCCGTATAGCCCTAGAGCCCTATAAAAAAAAAAAATTTTTCAAATGAATATTCAAATACAAAAAATTGTATCATTTTTCATTTGAATTTCCTCGTTATTGTTTTAACTGATTGATTGCTTCATCAAAAGACAATGATTCCTATAAGCCCATTCATGGGGATCGTTTAAAGTATAATATCAAACTAAAAGCAAAAACACATTTCATTTCAATGGACCCAATCGATCTTTTTCCAGTTGTGGATAAGCAAACCAACTTTTATTCATTACTCTTCGTAGGAAAATTCATATGGAATTTTCCTCTTTTCCTGTCCGAAATCAAGGAGTTAATTATACTACCCTTCTTTGGTATACCCAATTCTAGTGAATTTTGTATCATGACACGAGTCCGGTTAAAAACTCCAACCTAACCCAACCCCAATCAAATCTAATAGTAATTTACGTCGGTATTGTGCGGTATTTGTGCACAAGATAAAGTTTGAAAAACTAATATCTTTGCTAATGCTAAGTTTCATTGTAAACATTGTCAACAACGTAAAATAGGCTTTCCTTCGTATACCTTACTTAGACCTAGTCTTCTTTTTCGATATTCTATTCATATAAAATCCTCCATCGGGATTGGATTCTAATAAAAGTAACAAGAC